TATGATATATTGGTCATATCATTGTAGCAACTGAAATCTTTTTTGCATAAACACAAAAAAAAACCAAACCAATCTGATTATGAGTTTGGGAAGCGAAATCTAGAATGATGTGGATAAATGGAAGAAGGGTGAGAGAAAGAGATAAAAAGAACGCCAATGATATATGATTCCAATATAATATGTAAGGTCTATGAATCATTTCATAAAAAGCAATGTAATAAAGCATCAAACTAATTCCTCCCGAATTAAATGAATATGTTCATAGAAAAAAAATCAAGAGCCTAGAGCCAATAAAGACTGAGAAGATTGACTCAAGAACAGGAGCTCCATTGTATAATTCAGACCTAACCATTAATTGAGAAGCGATGGGAACGACGGAAACCTGTGAATACAGAAGATTGATTCTATTAAAAACGAATCCTAATGATTCATTGAGTGGGATGGCGGAACAAACCAGGTATCAATTCATTTGTTCTGAAAGATCGTGGGCTAACCTTACAATTGAAATAGATATTGAAAGAGTAAATGTTCGCCCGCGAAAGCTTTATTTTACCGAATTGCTCTATTTTTTGAGCGATCCGATATGATAAAGACAAAACAAAATAAAGATTCGTTATAGCCTTATATATTATTATATTATAAAATTATAAATAAATTATAAATAAAAAATTACATTATCTAGAAATATATGTTTAGCTATATATCCAAAAGCTATATATAAACAAGATATAAAAATTTCTAATAGAAATAGATTAGATGAAAATTAGATGAAATATCAAAGAATCCCACGATTCAGTGTATTATTCAAAAAAATTGAATTTTATCTTAACTAAATTTTTTTGAATCATTTCATTCGCGAGGAGCTGGATGAGAAGAAACTCTCATGTCCGGTTCTGGAGTAGAGATGGAATTTTAAAAAGACCCATCCACTATAACCCCAAAAGAACCAGATTCCGTAAACAACATAGAGGAAGAATGAAGGGAATATCTTATCGAGGTAATCGTATTTGTTTCGGTAGATACGCTCTTCAAGCACTTGAACCTGCTTGGATCACATCTAGACAAATAGAAGCGGGGCGACGAGCAATGACACGAAACGTACGCCGTGGTGGAAAAATATGGGTACGTATATTTCCAGACAAACCAGTTACAGTAAGACCTACAGAAACACGTATGGGTTCGGGGAAAGGATCCCCCGAATATTGGGTAGCTGTCGTTAAACCAGGTAGAATACTTTATGAAATGGGCGGAGTAGCAGAAAATATAGCTAGAAAAGCTATTTCAATAGCGGCGTCCAAAATGCCTATACGAACTCAATTCATTATTTCGGGATAGGAATAAAAGAAAAAGAGGTCTTTGGGATGAAAAAAAATTGCAGGTTTCTTTTTTTGATTTTGGACAAACAATATTTCTTTTTTTTTCCTTCGTTCTTTGCATTGAAAAATCGAATAAAAAAATGATATGATTCAACCCCAGACCCATTTGAATGTAGCGGACAACAGCGGGGCCCGAGAATTGATGTGTATTCGAATCATAGGAACTAGTAATCGCCGATACGCTCATATTGGTGACGTTATTGTTGCTGTGATCAAAGAAGTAGTACCAAATATGCCTCTAGAAAGATCAGAAGTAATCAGAGCTGTAATTGTACGTACCTGTAAAGAACTCAAACGTGACAACGGTATGATAATACGATATGATGACAATGCTGCAGTTATTATTGATCAAGAAGGAAACCCAAAAGGAACTCGAATTTTTGGTGCGATCGTCCGGGAATTGAGACAGTTAAATTTTACTAAAATAGTTTCCTTAGCCCCTGAGGTATTATAAGACGAGACCATGATATAGTTATAGTAAGCGAATGAAATAGATTAATTAGTAGATTGTGTTTCACGCATATACCTTTAATTTCATATTTAATAGAATTCATAAATAAAAAAATAAAAAAGAGCATGTTGATTATATCAAAATTAGCAGGCACCAATAATTTTAGTTCATCATGGGCAGGGACACTATTGCTGACATAATAACCTCTATACGAAATGTCGACATGGATAGAAAAGTAACGGTTCGAATAGCATCTACTAATATCACCGAAAACATTGTTAAAATACTTTTACGGGAAGGTTTTATCGAAAACGTGAGGAAACATCAGGAAAGCAACAAATATTTTTTGGTTTTAACCCTGCGACATAGAAGGAATAGGAAAGGAACATATAGAACTATTTTAAATTTAAAACGGATCAGTCGACCTGGTCTACGAATCTATTCTAACTATCAACGAATTCCTAGAATTTTAGGTGGTATGGGGATTGTAATTCTTTCTACTTCTAGAGGTATAATGACAGACCGAGAGGCTCGCCTAGAAAGAATTGGTGGAGAAATTTTGTGTTATATATGGTAATCCTTCTGATATTCGAATTGGATCCGGAACTTCCTATTTGTGAAAAAAAAAAGAGAAAGGGCGGGTTGTCTAATATCACTACTCCTCCATTAATTA